TTCCAATATAAAGGATTAGTAAATCAAATAATAGATAGTAAATGGATCGGTTTAAAAATAAATGAGTTGTTAGTCGTAGAATATTATTCCCGTCAGACTTGAAACGAAAATAACAAAGAAAAGTTCAGACAATTATGTCCCCCCTTTTGCCGAAGTAAATAGATCTAAGGCCTTTTTTTATCCACATTTTTTTTTCATTCATGAGGATTGGATTTCTTTCTTTTTTGCTCTTTCCGCCTTGCTCTTTACGCGATATTTTGTATTTTATGTACCTTACCACAGCAATGTAATTAGGAATAGAGAATCTCTATCAAATGCTGTTGGAAGAATGGTATCAATTGTTATTTGATACATTGTGGTCGGTAACGTCTGTGAATTAACAGAAACGGAAAGAGAGGGATTCGAACCCTCGGTAAACAAAAGCCTACATAGCAGTTCCAGTGCTACGCCTTGAACCACTCGGCCATCTCTCCTACGTAATCTTATTATTGACCAGAAACCGAGTGAATAGCGAGGCATTTATGTTATTACAGTACAGGTACGATTGATCAATGATTCTATAGAAATCAAAAATTCCTTTCCAATTTATCAACAACAACTTATTTCATCAACTACCCCATCCATCTATTACAAATTAATGAATCATACCATGGATTTTTCTATTCCATTTCAATATTTTTGCATGGAATAATTATTCCATCCTTTTTCTTCTTTGGATCATAACCAAATCTAAATTTCTCGAGTTATCAGAATCCATATCAAAATAAAGCCCTCGGTTATTCAACTTAGATGAAATAGTAATAGCTACACTCATTTGTATGCTACGAAATTTGGATGAGATCCAATCTGATTCAAAAGTATCCTATCTCTCTTTGTCCAAAAGGCGGACAATTTGAGCAGAAGGTCCACGTCTTTGTTTTTTTTAGAATGAGTCGTCTGTTTTTATGTTATTTTGTACTACAATTCCTTTGTTTGTGGGATCATTTTCCCCGAGGGATAATGAGAAGAATTATAGAATGGATTGCTAATTATGCCTAGATCTCGGATAAATGGAAATTTTATTGATAAGACCTCTTCAATTGTAGCCAATATTTTATTACGAATAATTCCGACAACTTTAGGAGAAAAAAAGGCATTTACCTATTACAGGGATGGTGTGATTTGATTCTTTTTTCTTTTTTTTTTTTTTAGCCCTCACCCCAGTCTTAGAATAAAAAGACGTTGTTCGGAATAGAAAGAACCTAATTATGGAAAAACCTACGCTTGGTGAAGGTAAAGTTTGGAGATAGAACAATTCCTTCTGTCGTGTATCCTCGATTGATCCAGCCTCGGATACTTTAATTGTCGATTTTAGTATTGAACAAAAGGTTATACCTATAGGTTCTGTATTGCAGGTCCACTAGTACCAATAGGAGGCATAGGGGAAGAAGCACTACACCTAGGAATCAACAACACGAAAACTTTGTTATAAAATACCCTTTTCCTTATCGGTATTGGGACTAGCAAGAATGGTTGGGACAACAAACATCCATCTCGTTCGTACTTTGGATACCCGTATAACCATCAAAGATCGTTGAAGTGACTAATTCCCGGAAATAGTAGGCGTTGAGGACAAAGAAATCGTTGGAGTTATCATTTCTATCTAGCACTAATACGGTTGGTGTTAAGAAAAAACCTCTTGCGGGAAGGCTGGCTAGAGATTTCTTGTAAAAATACTAGCTCCTGTCAGTTCATAATGAGAATAGTGAAATTTTGATTCTATGGATTATTCCCCTTAGTATTATGCACAGAAGGGAGGAGCCGTATGAGATGAAAATCTCACGTACGGTTCTGGAACGGAGACTTTTTGAATAAAATGAACGACCGTAACGGATGTCGGCTCAATCCGAAGGAAATTATGCGGAAGCTTTACAGAATTATTATGAAGCTACGCGACCAGAAATCGATCCCTATGATCGAAGTTATATACTCTATAATATAGGCCTTATACACACAAGCAACGGAGAGCATACAAAGGCTTTAGAATATTATTTCCGGGCACTAGAACGAAACCCATTCTTACCACAAGCTTTTAATAATATGGCCGTGATCTGTCATTACGTGCGACTATCTCCACTATAGAAAGAAGGAAAAAAAAAGAGCAAATTGACTAGTCAATACTAGAAAAAATGGGCTTTCTACATATGCATCGTCCAAAGCAACGATTTGTATCAGCTGTAGCAATGAAAGAGACTTAAAAAAAATAGGAAAATACGGCCCACATACTATACTCTATGGATAAAGGATCGAATTGATAAAGAAAGCACCGTAAAGATCAATTATCGAGCTATCGGATCGATACAGTTAAGAACTGCTTACTTATGTCATGATATGGGATATCAAGTTAGGAATCAACTTATGTAATAGAGTGGATCCACTAAAGTATTGAGCAGCGGTGTAGCATCAGATCCCAAAGATAGTAAGTTCTTTTTTCTTATGGAAAAAGTCTTTTTCAAAGATT